CATATCAATTAATTTTTATTTTTAAATTAAAGATTTAAAAATAAAAATTAAACCATGTGTCAGGAACCAGATTTGAACTGGTGACACGAGGATTTTCAGTCCTCTGCTCTACCAGCTGAGCTATCCCGACCATTTCCAATGTAGCATCCCACCCTAATTTTATTAGATGACTGGAGTCGATGTCAATTAAAGGGACACGGGGGGGATTATAAAGTTTTCTCCAAGTCCTGTAATTTCAAAATGCTATTCATTCATATCGGCATTCCTTGCTTCATTTGCAATGTGTATTCTATATCACATGTGATAAAAGAAAGTCAGTCATTTACGCTAAAATAAGTTTGTCAAAGAATTAGAAGGATAAGGGAATTTGGAACCGCTAACGAAAAGGGGGGGTAGGTTAAATATTTTAGGGGTCAAATAGACTTTTTGGGGATAGAGGGACTTGAACCCTCACGATTTTTAAAGTCGACGGATTTTCCTCTTACTATAAATTTCATTGTTGCCGGTATTGATATGTAGCATGTAGAATGGGACTCTATCTTTATTCTCGTCCGATTAATGAGTTCTTTAAAAGATCTACCGGACTATGGAGTGAATGAGTTGATGAATATTCTCTTTTTTCTTCAACGTAAAATAAATTCACACTGATTTTTTCATTTTCATATTAAAAAAACAGATTCGGGCCAACATTAATCATTTGATATAGTATTCAATAGATGCGTTTATCCTTCATCCTTTCGAAAATTTCCATGGAAAGATTCTTCTACCGGCGCAGTCAACTCCATTCGTTAGAACAGCTTCCATTGAGTCTCTGCACCTATCCCTTTTTGTCGTTTTTTGAACCTTTGTTTTGAGAAAACAGGATTTGGCTCAGGATTGCCCATTTTTATTAATTCCGGGGTTTCTCTGAATTTGAAAGTTATCACTTAGTAAGTTTCCATACCAAGGCCCAATCCAATTAAGTCCGTAGCGTCTACCGATTTCGCCATATCCCCCTTCTTTTTGTCTTTTGTTTTGAAATTCCAATTTTATTATAATTATAATATTATTCCTTTTTTCTTTCATTTATAATGGAACCTTTGAATTTATTAGATAGCGATTACTATCTCGAAAAAGTATTTTTTTCTTTCCCTATAGTAAACTCATATTTGATTCAATCAAATTGGATTTTATCATTTCTGTATCGGCAATTCAATATAGATTGCTATATATCCTTTATATATCTTTCTCTTCATGCCATTTTTCCCATGCAATTGGGATACTTAAAGGGTCAATTCTTTTTTTTCTTAACTTCCCCTTTGACGAATGAAAGCCGAGGAATGTTTGATTAGTTATGATTAATCAAATTAGGAAGAAATTTAGAGAAATATTGTAGGATAGAAAATATAGAAGTGTAACAAAAAGAATTTCAAATATCATGTGAATTCAAAATAAAAAAAGTTTAACTATCTAAAAATATTTAAGATTGACTGTCGAATATTATTCTATTCTAATTTAGAATTGTGATAAAGAAATCAAAATTTTATATCGCTATAGAAATAGAAATCGTTCTGTTCTATAATATCCAATATTTATTGGTAAGTATGGATTCTGTTCTTTTCTATATTTCTAGAGACACTATACTTATAGTAATAGTGTCTTGAATTCCTATGCTATGCATAGCAAATTTCTATTACTATAATGCGGGCCCGCTTAGCTCAGAGGTTAGAGCATCGCATTTGTAATGCGATGGTCATCGGTTCGATTCCGATAGCTGGCTTTTTTCTATTTTTCATTTTTTTTATTCCATTTTTGTTTTGAAAAACGGAGAATCTTTCTTTGAAATCAAAGAATATTGAAAAGTTTCTTCCCCTCTTTCCAAAATTAATGAATTTATTAAGTTATAGGGGGAACTCCTCACTATGCCAGGAAAAAAATCTTATATATTCTATTATTATATAATAATAGAAAGTTTGACTATTTATCCAATTTATCTCATTCTTCTGTATAGTAATAGTAGAAGTAGACTACTTCAGCAAACTTCGCTTCATTTAGTTCAGTTTGAGTTTTGATTTATTCTGTAAAATAAAAAAAAAAAAAAGAATGAAATGAATTCTTAATAAGAATTAAGGAGTCTTTATTTTATGTCGCGTTACCGAGGACCTCGTTTCAAAAAAATACGCCGCCTGGGGGCTTTACCGGGACTAACTAATAAAAGGCCTAAAGCCGGGAGTGATCTTAGAAACCAATCGCGTTCCGGGAAAAAATCTCAATATCGTATTCGCCTAGAAGAAAAACAAAAATTGCGTTTTCATTATGGTCTTACAGAACGACAATTACTTAAATACGTTCATATCGCCGGAAAAGCCAAGGGGTCAACAGGTCAAGTTTTACTACAATTACTTGAAATGCGTTTGGATAACATCCTTTTTCGGTTGGGTATGGCTTCGACTATTCCCGCAGCCCGCCAATTAGTTAACCATAGACATATTTTAGTGAATGGGCGTATAGTAGATATACCAAGTTATCGCTGTAAACCCCGAGATATTATTATGGCAAAAGATGAACAAAAATCCAGAACTCTGATTCAAAATTCTCTCAACTCATCCCCTCAGGCGGAAGTGCCAAACCATTTGACTCTTCACTCAGTCCAATATAAAGGACTGGTCAATCAAATAATAGATAGTAAATGGGTCGGTTTAAAAATAAATGAATTGCTAGTCGTAGAGTATTATTCTCGTCAAACTTAATTAAACCTAAACTAAAATAAAATAGCAGAGGTTCGGGCAATTTTATTCCCTTTTATCAAATTAACCTAAGGTTAAGTAAGCAAAATACGGGTTTGATTCCGATTTTATCTCATTTATCTATCATAGTCAGAGGGGCTATTTTCATATTCTTTCCGGTATTCTTGCGGCAATTGGGAATAGAGAATCTATATCAATGAAAGGTTTAACTGGTGGAATAAAGGTCTCTGTTGCTCGGTATTTTTATTTTAACGGATCTAGATTTATTAAGTGAAGGTGCGGAAAGAGAGGGATTCGAACCCTCGGTAAACAAAAGCCTACATAGCAGTTCCAATGCTACGCCTTGAACCACTCGGCCATCTCTCCTACATAATGATTATGAATCAAAAACCCAGTGAATAGTGAGTTCTTCATATTCGATTCTAGATTATCGGATGGGTATGACCAATCTATTTTAACTATATATATTATTTTATTTGTAAAATAAAAATAGAAAATTTTTCATCAAAGTAAAAAAAGATCTTTCAGGGCCCCAAGACAATTATTTTCTTACTCATTTTTTTTTAGAAAAAAAAGGGGGTTCATGTTTGCAAAAACGACTCCTACTATATTCGACTCGATTAAATCAATGAATTAGAACGAATTAACTGATTGATAGGTCTAGATTTTTTAGACTAGGGTTAATGGATACCTTTCTATCATAATTCTATATAGACTACGATTCCATACCTTACAAAACAAATTCTCAAATATATTTCCGGCTTTAGAGTTCTCAACAACAAATCCCTTCCCTCACCCCTCTATTCTAGATTGATAAAACATTTTGTTTTTGTTATAGTGGATTGTATACCTGCTATGTACATAAGATAAATAAAGAAGATAAATAAAGAGGTGGTTTTTCTATTTTCATCATAGAATTATTTTTCCTCTTTGTATCATAATTCAACCAAAATTTCTTGAGTTATTTGAATCTTTAACTTCAATGAAATCAGAATAGTTCGCTTCGTTGGTATACTACTACATTAGGATTAGGATGAAATCGAACCGGGTTGGACTATTTCTTATTGATTCCTGTCAAAAAAGAACAATTGAAATAGAAAGCCCATAATTTTTTTTTTGCAAATCAATCTATTTTTATGTTATTTCGTACTGTATAATTCTTTTCTTTGTGGGATCATTTTCCTACGAGAGGGAATGAGAAAAATTGGAAAATGGATTACTGGCTATGCCTAGATCGCGGATAAATGGAAATTTTATTGATAAGACCTTTTCAATTTTAGCCAATATCTTATTGCAAATAATTCCGACAACTTCAGGAGAAAAGGAGGCATTTACCTATTACAGAGATGGTGTGACTTGATTCTTTTTTTATTTTATTGAATTTCTCTCGGTCTTACGAGAAAGACATGTGATTCGGGAAAATTTTTGAAAGAAATCTACGCTTGTTGAAGGTGAAGTTTGGAAATAAAACAATTCCTTCTGTCGTGTATCCTCGATTAATGCAACCTCAGATTCTATGTTTCAATTTTCGATTCTAGTATTGAGCGAAAGGTTACACCTAAAGGTTCTGTATTATGGGACAATCCTACTCCACTAGTACCAACGGACAGCATAAGGGAAGAAGCACTACACCTAGGAATCAACAACACAAAAACCTTGTTAGAAATAACCCCTTATCCTTATTTTATTGGGCTCGGGACTAAAAGAATGGTTGGGACAACAAACATCCATCTCGTTCGTACTTTGGATACCAATATAACCATCGAAGGTTGTTTGAAGTGACTAATTCCTGGAAATTAGGAGGCGTTGAAAACAAAGAAATTGCTCGAGTTCTCATTTCTATCTAGTCTTGATGTTAAGAAAAGATCTCTAGCAGGAAGGTTGGCTAGATATTTCTTGTAAAAACACTAGCTCTGCTCAGTCCATAATGAGAATATTTTCATCTTTTTGATTTCATGTATATTCTCCTTATGCACATAAGGGAGGAGCCGTATGAGGTGAAAATCTCACGTACGGTTCTGGAACGGAGATTCTTTTAATTGAATGGCGACCGTAACGGATGTCAGCTCAATCCGAAGGAAATTATGCAGAAGCTTTACAGAATTATTATGAAGCTATGCGACTAGAAATTGATCCTTATGATCGAAGTTATATACTCTATAATATAGGTCTTATCCATACAAGTAATGGAGAACATACGAAAGCTTTGGAATATTATTTTCGAGCACTAGAACGAAATCCATTCTTACCACAAGCTTTTAATAATATGGCGGT